TTTTTCGTTTCACATTTATCATCAACCAAATGGGGGAATTTCCATTTCTTCGACTAGTACCGATTCGATTGATGGGAGAGAGGCATATGTGGATTAGTACAATTATTATATTATTAGCATCAGATTCAGGATTCCACGGGATACCGTACTGTACTGGGTCTGGCTTTTTCAATTACTCCCGATCTGTGAAATATGAAATAGAGTAGAGTATTGTATGTTTCCCGGGAGTACATACATAAATGGAATTTGTACAATATAAAATAAATTGAACATAGTTACTGTGTATAGAATAGTATAGAATACTTTTTTTTTAAGATTAAAATAAAAGTATATCCTTTTCGGGCCCTATTTTGTGTAACCTCAATTTCAAATTTTACTAATTTGAAATAATCTATCTCATTCAAATTTCGCATTGAGCTTTTGATATATGCGTCCCATTCCTAATCCAATGAAAGAGGATATTCAAAAAATAAAGATCAAACAAGGATCACTTTTTTATTAGCGAGGTAATGAATTTTTTTTTTTTTTATAAGGGTTTTTCCTTGAAAGAACAAACTTTTTAAATTTATATATAAATATATAAAAAAATAGTGAATTTGATGGAATATTCGATTTTTTTATACCGGAATTTGTACTCGTCTTTATCATACTTCTTTTGTTTTCCAAGAAGATTTGATCATTAAAAAAAGGAGTTTATAACTTAGCTCCTTCCTTTTTTTTCATTGAGCTTCTATTGTTTGTTGGGGTTTGTTTCGAACCAATGGTAAGTGGAAAGGCGGTTAGATGATACTTCATCAGATGATTGTACAAAGAGGGCGGTAGGTTATAGAAAAGAAAGAATGGAAAAGAATGATAAATAAATAAAGGAATTATTGATTGTATCGGGAATCAAATTTTGAGTTCAGTATGGATAAAAGATCGTCCTATGTTATACTATTCAATTCTTGACGATGAATCGATTTGATAGCTCCGATATTGTTATTCATGATATTGATCCGATTCGATATCATCGAGATGTAATGCATCCCATTGAATTTACAGGCGAAAGATTTATTATCTCTATGGGATTAACTCCCGAGTTATTGCGAATTAAAGAAAAATTAAACAATGAGATTATGGAAGTAAATATTCTCGCATTTATTGCTACTGCACTGTTTATTCTAGTTCCTACTGCTTTTTTACTTATAATATACGTAAAAACAGTCAGCCAAGGTGATTAATTTGAATTAAACTTGATTTTTTATTTCTTATCAATAATTGCAGAGAAGAAAAGGATAAAAATTAGAAAAGGATAAAAATTTCGCGTCTTAAATGAAATGGGCAGACTAGAATCAGTCGTATTCTATGAGATACGATAGTATGGTAGAAAGAAATATCTGAATCTTTCTACCATACTATCTAGTATTGTTATTGTAGTGTATAAAGTTGTATTGTAATGCGGGTTAATTTAATATAGATTAATATAGATCAATCTACAATAGTATCATCATATTCCTTTTCTATATATAGAAATCGATTTAATTACGTATATATAATTAATTACGTATATATAATATATATAGTGATAATGTATATTATATAGTATCCCAATTCTATTTCTTTACTTTATCTATTTGTATTTAATTTGTGTTGATTTCAATTAAATTAATTTGAAATAATCGAAAGCTACTTTTACGATTCGAATTCCTAGATTTCTGATTATTTTCAATATGAATCCCGATCGAAAGAATCAATGACTTCTTCGGATTTCGAAAAGGATTAGTAAAACCCGTCGACTTTTAACGTTTGAACCATGATATGAAATGGGTTCAATAAAACAAGCAAAACATAAATAAAATTTCTAAAATAGTAAAACTAAAACAAGCGGCGCAATATGTGACTCGCCCAAGACAATATTTTAGGATGTGCAGTATCTCGTTGGACAACTACTATGTTGTTTCCCAATGTGTATCCACGTAATGGAATAACCGAATAGTTTTCTCTTTGATCTTTGAACAGTAAAGAGGTAAACAAAATAAAAAAAAAAGTTCCGTTCTTCCTCATGGTCCATATCTAACTTTGGTAAGAGTCAGTTCATCGAAATAGAAAATTTATGAAGAATTCAGTTGGAATAAATTTCAAGAATTCAGTTGGAATAAATTTCCTACCATTTGTATTCCTTTTACTTTTTTTACTTTCAAAATACGAACACGGAAATAATTGAAATATTTCTTTGATTGAAAGAGTATTATTCATAGAATACATTACTCAACTAAAATCCAAGAGAATTTCGAAATGAAGATATTTTTCATTTCTATTTCAATTTAAAAATAAAATTTTAAATTGAAATAGTGAAATTTAAAATAAAAAAAACTTTGGCGAACGATCTATAAAAACAAGTGATACTGTTTAGTTCCTAAACTCAATTAGTAGTACTTCTAGAGTCCACTCCTTCCCCATACTACTAGTGAAAGGGAAAACGTAAAGACTACCATTAAAGCAGCCCAAGCGAGATTTACTA